TTATAGAATAGAGTAGGAATTTTCTTATCCCATTCGGAAGGATCTCATCTCAAAATTACCCATGACTGTTTATGTCTCTAGCATGACCACTTGATGAAATGTGGAGGGAAGTGGGGTAAATGGCCGATACTACTGGAAGGATTCCGCTTTGGATAATAGGTACTGTAGCCGGCATTCTTGTGATCGGTTTAATAGGCATTTTCTTTTATGGTTCATATTCCGGATTGGGTTCATCCCTGTAGTAATCGGATGAACTGCAATCTCGATATGAAAACGTAAGAACTCAACGGGACCCTCCTTCCCCCTCGAATTAGAGAAACAAAGAAGGGGGAGGTACCCGTTAAATTCGTAATAATTAGACTATTTTATCGCATAAGCATAAAATAAATAAAGTACAAAAATGGGTAGATCAAATAGCACGAAAACCCTTCAATACTACTAGAAAAAATTCGAGTAGTATATCCTTTTTTTATTCATCAAATCAAAGTTGAATTTTTTTGATAAGTTCATTCTAGTTGTTGTTCAAAACAATTCTCTCTCTTTTTTTGTTTGTCCACTACTTTGTTCTATCTATTAGATGCGTAATAGTAAGACAACAAAAGTTCGGTTAAATCTCCTGAACCTTCCCCAAACTATAAAAAAACTAGAAAATGACGCGTCTTTGACGAGCGAAGGCTATCACGAATCATTACTATTTGACATTGACACAAGAAAGGGAATTTGATCTTTTCCTGTGTCGAAGATTAGGAAGGCAAAAAATACCCCCTAGACTCATTTATCTATGTGTTATATGCTATGCTCTAGTAGCTAATCGAATTTTAATTTTTTTTTTCGAATAGGATAATATTTAAATCTGATAAGAGTTACATAGTCACATCATTACAATTTGTATTGTAAAAAAGTATAAACAAAGAAAAGGGCTTTTGTACTTTTTTTTATTTAACTATAAACAAACATTTGGTTCTTGTTATGAACTTGATCTAGAAATTCATTTCGGACAATTGAACCTTCTCGAACTGTTTCTTTTTAAGAACCAAAAAAATTTGTGCTAAAATAACCGATGCCAAGAAGAACAAAAGGCCTTGGACGCGTAATGGGTCTTGAAGTACTATTTCTGTATCTCCCTGACCAAACCCACCCACATTAGGATTACTTGTTAATGGTTGATCGAGTTTGATAGATTCACCCTCTGAAACAAGAAGTTCTGGCCCTGGAGGAATAATATCAACGGCTTGTTGACGCCCATCCGAGGCATCCCCTATGGTTATTTCGTATCCGCCCTTTTCTTTTCGTATTATTTTCTTTACTATACCCGCTGCTGTAGCATTATAAACAGTATTGTTACTCTTGCTTCCGTCGGGATAAATCTGACCCCTTCCCCTATTACCGCCTACATATATGGGATATTTTAAAAAGTGAACATCTTTATTAGTAACAGGGTCCGGTGAAAGAATAGGAAAGGTGATTTCACTATATTTTTGCCCCGGAACAGGGCCTATCACAAGAATATTTTTTTTATTCGGTCGGTAGCTCTGAAAAGAAAGATTGCCTATCTTTTCTTTCATCTCGGGAGAAATACGATCGGTTGGGGCCAACTCAAACCCCTCGGGTAAAATAAGAACAGCTCCTACATTCAAACCCCCCTTCTTGCCATTAGCAAGAACTTGTTTTAGTTGCATATCATAAGGAATTCGAACAACTGCTTCAAATACAGTATCAGGAAGAACCGCTTGTGGAACCTCAATATCCACGGGTTTATTAGCTAAATGACAATTGGCGCATACAATACGACCGGTCGCTTCTCGGGGATTTTCATAACCCTGCTGTGCAAAAATGGGATATGCATTTGAAATGGATGACTGAGTTATTATATATATAATGAGTGATACGGAAATGGATCGAGTAATCTGTTCTTTTATCCAAGAAAGGGTATTTATAGTTTGCATGGTCCAATTTTTGATCCCGAGAATTTCTACAATAAATTGGGTAGGTCGCCAGTATAGTTCCCTATCCACGATTCTGCTATTTACTGGAATAATCTTACTGGAATATTGGAGGGCCTTTCTGCCTTGGATGGGTAGAAAGAGCAAAGTATCAAAAATTCTAATTGAATTAGAATATTCATATCAGTAGACCTTTTTTCAGTCATTCATTGAATGATAAATCACTACAAGTGATGGGGATACACGATTTAAATAACGGAAGATCCAATATTTCAAAATTGTATCTAGAATGACTGGAAAGGTGGAAACAAGGCCAGATATAATTTGATCATTATAATAAAATCCAAAATCTTGGTAGATAGAGCCAATCATGAGTTCCCAACCATGGGGTGAATGGAATCCGATACATAAATCAGTTAATAAAAGAATAAAAAATGCTTTTATTGTGTCGCTTAGGTTATATAGGAATTCCTGAACCCAAGAGTTAAGAGTAATAAGTTCTTTATTACCTATCATAGAATAACCGCTTAGAATAACAAAACAGATTATATTAATCGAGAAGGACAAAATTGTATGGATACAATCTTCATTGTGCAGCTTGACCAATTGAATCGTTTCTTTATGGATTCCTATACGAAGCTTTTTTAGATGTGTCTCCGGGTATTCCTTTATCAGCTCGTCCAACAGCAGGAGTTCCTCTAATTCTAGGAATTTTTCTATAAGACTCTTTTCTGGAATATCATTCAAAAGAGTTTCGGCTTGCTTGGTATTCCACCAATCCGTAACCCAAGATTCCAGACTTTTATTAAATGTTAGAAAGCTCCACCAGGGTAAAAAGACGGTAGATATAAGAAATAGAAGGGGAATAAATGCTTTCTTTTTTGCCATATTTTTTAGAAATTATTAATTTACTAATACTAAAGCGGCTTCATTCGTCGACTCTACGCGATCCAATATTTTATATTTCACCAAAAGGAGTTATATTCCAAGGTATCGAATCATTCTCTGTTTTTTATTTGTGATTCGGTAATTAGTCCTTGATAATGATAATTTTGACGAATCTTACAAGAATACAGAAATCGAATAAGAGTCCACTTCGAATGTGAAAATGCGAAAAAAAGTTTCCAGCCATTTCAATTGGTCAAATTCGCAGCAATTCCTTCCTTTAGATGAATTCCCGAAAACCCGCTTTAGTTAAGGAATTCTGATTTCGAGACAAAAAACTCTCGAAATATTGCACAAAAATTAGCTGACTACCATAGCACAAAGCACAAAAAGAATTGAGATAATTTTCTGAATGGGATGGTCAAAACAAAAGGTGGTAGCAAAATGTTGAGTCATTCATTAAAGAGAAGAAAACGAAAGAGGGGAGAAAACGAAACATCAAGAAAGATAATGAATTTATATGAGCTATTTGTCTCTAACCTATCAATTCAAAATACTTCAATCGGTACGCGCAAGAAATAGGCCAATTCAGCAGCTTTTTGCTCCATTTCTCGTGGAGTCAAATTCTCATCAGTACGAGTTAAAGGAACAGCCCCCTGGCCTCTGATTTCTAGATAAAGGACACGACGAGGATAAATACCCTCTTTAAGTTCTATTCTGATAGACTGAATATCATTTATAAGAAATCGGAGGGAGATGCGACGATTTTTTCCCGGAAATCCCCAACGAAAAATATACACTATTCCTTCTTTTTTATCGAATAGATCATAACCACTACCTACATTCCACGAAATTGTGCACCACAAATAGGAGCTAATAAAGAGACCTGCGATCCCATAGAACGACATCACGATCCCCTGCGGGAAAAAAATTATTTGTTGAGAGGGAAATAAATATATAAAATTCCTACCAAGATAGCTGGAAGTTCCAACTAATAAAAATCCTAATGAACCTAAAAAAAGGATAAAGGCCCAGCAGAAATTACTTGTTTTTCGAGACCCCCTTATAAGTTCTATCCATATACGTTCTGATCGCCAATTCATACTAATCGAGTTGCATTTAATTTCACTTAATTGATAGAATAACAAAAATGAATTTCATTTATACTTTACTTAACGCTATTTTGTTTCGGAAGTAACTCTCATCAACTAGCACTATTCTAATGTGAACCTGTCGGAGTAATTTAATTCATAAAAACTGTTCGATCGAAAATAAGAACGTCCCCTTCGTATGACCCCGCCCTAGATATCTACAAGTATTGACTTTCTATTTCAAACATGGCCCGTACTGATCCATTGATTTGAAAACAATGAAAATGAATTTACTCCTATATCAGGTTTCGCATGTCTTGCACTTATGTTCGAAAGAAATCATGCATTATAACATATTCCACTTTCCAATAAATGGATATCTATGATTCAATCAAGTCTAAATCGTGAAAAACGGGATTTGGCCTCACCATCCAGCCTAAACAACCTTGTTTTTTTGAACATGAAGAAATAAAGAAGCCATTGCAATTGCCGGAAATACTAGGCCTACGAAAGGCACAAAAATAGAGGGAAGGTTTATATCTGTCATAGAATGGGTACCTCGATTTACTATTTGTACCTGTTTGTTATATTGTTCTAAAATTATCTTAACTTAAATTAGAATTCAAATTCTATATAATTATACTAATTATACCTAAGTGAGTATAGTCTATATTAAGTTCAAGAAATGTAGAACTAACTTAATTAACCTTCGCCACAAAAAATATATGTTTGATAATCCACTTTTTTATTCTTCACCTTTTATTCTTCTTTTGCTCTTGTGTTTTCATTCAAAATCAACAAAGAAAGAGTTGCTTACAAAGTCCCGAAAGATTCTAACGAATCCCAAGAGATATTCTCTTGTGAGTCAAAACGGAGACTCTCCGACACGAAATCTATTAAGATACAAATTTTTTTTTAGAATTTTCCATAAGAAAGATAAAATTCGTTTTATTTGCTAAATTTTCAATTTACAGAAGTAAGAATGTTGTTTGTATAGAATAGAGGTTCTCTCTGATTAGTAATCAGGAATGGAATATGAAGTCAAATAAAAAAAAATGTATCCGCAACTTTTGATTCTTTA